TCTTATTTACTCTTTCTTTATTTTTGGATTTTATTTCTATTTTTCTATTTAAAGTAGATCGATTTAGATAATGTATCTATAAGCAAAGTAATATACTTCAAACAAAGTAGGAATTCGCAAGATGGAGAAAATCATTGCAGTTATTGAAGTCTAGGGACTTAGAGCATATCCTATTTGAAGGAGGATGGAATTCAAATAGGGTAAGGGATCCTTCCTTCTATTGATTTGATAGAAATTCGTTTTTCTTTTCCTGTCTCTATGATTTTCGAAGAATGAGCCTGTGGTAATGCTTTTATCTCTATTCTATGGCGCAAGCGACCGTCCAGTCTATAAACAAGTACTAATGAGAAAATGAAAACTATACTAAAGGAAACATAGGATCTCTATCCTAAAATCTAAAAATAGGACATATTAGGGCTATACGGATTCGAACCGTAGACCTTCTCGGTAAAACAGATCAAACGGATTATTATCGAAATGATTCGAACTGTTTCAAAGACTCAACATGCATTTTTTTGCATTGGGCTCTTTCATCAACTGATGTAAAGATCAGTTAGTCCACCATAGTTTTTCTTTACGGAAAGATAATGAGATGGCTCCCTGTGCTCTGATTGATTATTTGTATTATGATCTATCTAGGAGCAATACCAAAGTGTTTCAAAGGAGGATTACCTTGACTTAGGTCTGCCTCCGGCCTAAATTAAATCAACCTAAGTGAAATGGAGTCTCTATCGTTCCGCTGCAAGAGTTGACTATGAGACTTCATACACCTTAAAGTTCATAGAACGAAAAGAAGTTTTTTGGAGGCCCTTATCCTCATTACGCCTAGCATTTAGTGGGCTGGATATTTACCTTATCAACTAGCAAATCAATAAGGGTTCTATTTGATTAGGCACCTGAATTGGCACCTGAATCGGACTGAACCGACTGTTTGTCAGGCTACTGTTCTCCTATTCTCTCGAATCCATGAAGTAAGACATTGATTTTGCAATAAGATCAATTATGTTCATTGCATAATAAGCTCCCTTGAAAAGCATTGGCGCACGTGTAAGCGAGTTGCTCTACCGAACTGAGCTATAGCCCTTGTCAGAGATATCTTAACATATAGATAATTTCTTGTCAAGATGAATATTCTCTAATGCCAGAGGATATCCCTTTGATCTGCTTACTATATAACATAGTAATAACGGAGCAGTATTGCTTATAAAAAGGATTCGATCTATAATCGATCGAAGTAATGGGTCTTCCTTTGTGGTGATAAATTGCCTACTTAACTCAGTGGTTAGAGTATTGCTTTCATACGGCGGGAGTCATTGGTTCAAATCCAATAGTAGGTAGGTAGGTAGAAAAATTACTAGATAGCATTGGACTTACTTCGCTTCGCTATCTAATAACTTTTTCTACTCCTCTTCCCTTTTTCTTTGTATCAACTAAACCTTTGGATTGTCTTCAATTGGATGGGGGAATCCAATTGATAGCCTCGACTCGTATCCTAGCTCGTCTGAGAGCTAGCTTCGCTTCAACCAATTCTTTCGTACCCTCAGCTCTACTCAAGTTAGCTTCGGCTATTTCAAGTGCCTGTTGAGCTTCTTCCGGATCAATGTCACTACCCAGTTCCGCATCATTTCCTAAAATGATGATCTCATTATTAACTATTCTCGCAAAACCGCTCCACAGAACCGCCGTTAACCATTGGTCGTTGAGGAGGCGTATTCTCAAAGGACCCATATCTACAGCTGTGTTAATGGGGGCGTGGTTTGGTAATACGCCAATTTGGCCACTATTAGTAGATAAAATGATTTCTTTCACTTCACAATCCCAAATAATTCGCTTAGGAGTTAGTACATAAAGATTTAATTTCATTTCTTCAATTTGTTCTCCTCTTCTAAGTTTATAGCTTTCGTGCTAGCTTCATCGATGTTACCCACCAAATAAAAAGCCTGTTCGGGTAGGCCGTCTAATTCTCCGGAAAGGATTAGTTGAAATCCCCTAATTGTTTCTGCAAGACCAACATACTTTCCTGCAGAACCGGTAAAAACTTCTGCCACAAAGAACGGTTGTGATAAGAAACGTTCAATTTTTCGTGCTCTTGCTACAGTTAAACGATCCTCCTCCGATAATTCATCCAACCCAAGAATTGCGATAATGTCCTGAAGTTCTTTGTAACGTTGTAAAGTTTGCTTAACTCTTTGCGCAGTTTCATAATGTTCGTTGCCAACGATCCGAGGCTGTAACATAGTTGAGGTTGAATCTAAAGGATCTACTGCTGGATAAATACCCTTGGAAGCTAATCCTCTGGAAAGTACGGTAGTAGCATCCAAATGTGCAAATGTTGTGGCAGGAGCAGGGTCGGTCAAATCGTCCGCAGGTACATAAACCGCTTGGATCGAAGTTATAGATCCCTTTTTGGTAGAAGTAATTCTTTCTTGCAAAGAACCCATTTCTGTACTAAGAGTAGGTTGATAACCCACTGCGGAGGGCATTCTCCCTAATAAAGCGGATACCTCCGATCCTGCTTGAACAAAACGAAAGATATTATCGATGAATAGAAGCACGTCTTGCTTATTAACATCTCGGAAATATTCTGCCATAGTTAGGGCAGTTAAACCAACTCTCATACGAGCTCCCGGCGGTTCATTCATTTGGCCATAGACTAGAGCTACCTTTGATTCCTCAATATTTTTTTCATTAATTACTCCGGATTCCTTCATTTCCATATAAAGATCATTTCCTTCACGAGTCCGTTCCCCTACTCCGCCAAATACGGATACGCCTCCATGAGCTTTAGCAATGTTGTTGATTAATTCCATGATGAGTACTGTTTTCCCTACTCCAGCCCCCCCAAATAGTCCGATTTTTCCCCCACGTCGATAAGGAGCTAAAAGATCGACCACCTTAATACCTGTTTCAAAGATGGATAATTTCGTATCTAACTCGATAAAGGCAGGCGCAGATCTATGAATAGGGAATGTTGCACTAGTATCTACAGGACCCAAATTGTCAATAGGTTCCCCAAGAACGTTGAAAATTCGTCCGAGAGTAGCTCCACCGACTGGAACACTGAGAGGAGCTCCCGTGTCAATCACTTCCATTCCTCTCATCAACCCGTCTGTAGCACTCATAGCTACAGCTCTAACTCGATTATTTCCCAATAATTGTTGTACCTCACAAGTCACATTAATTTGCTTACCGGCAGTGTCTCTACTCTTGACTACCAAAGCGTTATAAATATAAGGTAACTTGCCTGGGGGAAAAGTGATATCCAGCACGGGCCCAATAATTTGATCGATACGACCTGTGCTTTTTTCCTCAATTGTGGAAACCCCGGGACGAGAAGTAGTAGGATTGGTTCTCATAATTATCACATAATTTTCAAAAAAAAAGGAATTTGTCGAAATTTTGCTTTTTTTCTTGTTGAATAATGCCAAATCAAATCCAAAAAAAGAGCCAAAAATCCGAAAGTCAAAAGGAAATGAATTAGTTAATTCAATAAGAGAGAAAAGGGGACCAGGACTTGATTTCGTTGCCCAAGCGAATCCCATTCAATCGTTTACTCATGGAATGAGTCCGTTGGAAAGTTCAATCAATCTTTTTTTCATATACATTTCGCCTTTTGTGGAGGATCTGTCCCTACTCTACTTTCCTATCTAGGACTTCGATATACAAAATATATACTACTGTGAAGCATAGATTGCTGTCAACAGAGAATTTTCTTAGTATTTAGGTATTTACATTCAAAATAAGAAAGGGGCCTATTAAGAACTTGTAAAATAAGGATTAGGGATTGATTTGGGTTGCGCTATATCTATCAAAGAGTATACAATAATGATGGATTTGGTGAATCAAATCCATGGTTTAATAATGAACCATGGTAACTTACCATAACAACAACTCAATTCCTATCGAATTCCTATAGTAGAATTCCTATAGGATAGAACATACACAGGGTGTACGCATTATATATGAATGAAACATATTCATTAACTTAAGCATGCCCTCCATTTTCTTTAATGAGTTGATATTAATTGAATATCCTTTTTGTTTTAAAAGATTTTTGCAAAGGTTTCATTTACGCCTAATCCATATCGAGTAGACCCTGTCGTTGTGAGAATTCTTAATTCATGAGTTGTAGGGAGGGACTTATGTCACCACAAACAGAAACTAAAGCAAGTGTTGGATTTAAAGCTGGTGTTAAGGATTATAAATTGACTTACTACACCCCGGAGTATGAAACCAAGGATACTGATATCTTGGCAGCATTCCGAGTAACTCCTCAGCCGGGGGTTCCGCCCGAAGAAGCAGGGGCTGCAGTAGCTGCCGAATCTTCTACTGGTACATGGACAACTGTTTGGACTGATGGACTTACCAGTCTTGATCGTTACAAAGGACGATGCTATCACATCGAGCCCGTTGTTGGGGAGGAAAATCAATATATCGCTTATGTAGCTTATCCATTAGACCTATTTGAAGAGGGTTCTGTTACTAACATGTTTACTTCCATTGTGGGTAACGTATTTGGTTTCAAAGCCCTACGCGCTCTACGTCTGGAGGATCTGCGAATTCCCACTACTTATTCAAAAACTTTCCTAGGTCCGCCTCATGGTATCCAAGTTGAAAGGGATAAGTTGAACAAGTACGGCCGTCCTTTTTTGGGATGTACTATTAAACCAAAATTGGGATTATCCGCAAAAAATTATGGTAGAGCGTGTTATGAGTGTCTACGCGGTGGACTTGATTTTACCAAAGATGATGAAAACGTAAACTCACAACCATTTATGCGCTGGAGGGACCGTTTTGTCTTTTGTGCCGAAGCTCTTTATAAAGCACAGGCCGAAACCGGTGAAATCAAGGGGCATTACTTGAATGCGACTGCAGGTACATGCGAAGAAATGATTAAGAGAGCTGTATTTGCGAGGGAATTAGGGGCTCCTATTGTAATGCATGACTACTTAACTGGGGGATTCACTGCAAATACTAGTTTGGCTCATTATTGCCGCGACAATGGCCTACTTCTTCACATTCACCGGGCAATGCATGCAGTTATTGATAGACAGAAAAATCATGGTATGCATTTTCGTGTATTAGCTAAAGCATTGCGTATGTCTGGGGGAGATCATATCCACGCCGGTACAGTAGTAGGTAAGTTAGAAGGGGAACGCGAAATGACTTTAGGTTTTGTTGATTTATTGCGCGATGATTTTATTGAAAAAGATCGTGCTCGCGGTATCTTTTTCACTCAGGACTGGGTATCCATGCCAGGTGTTATACCGGTGGCTTCAGGGGGTATTCATGTTTGGCATATGCCAGCTCTGACCGAAATCTTTGGAGATGATTCTGTATTACAATTTGGTGGAGGAACTTTAGGACATCCTTGGGGAAATGCACCTGGTGCAGCAGCTAATCGGGTGGCTTTAGAAGCTTGTGTACAAGCTCGTAATGAAGGACGCGATCTTGCTCGTGAAGGTAATGAAATTATCCGAGCAGCTTGCAAATGGAGTCCTGAACTAGCCGCAGCTTGTGAAGTATGGAAGGCGATCAAATTCGAGTTCGAGCCGGTAGATAAACTGGATAAGTAGATAAAACTAGATATAAAGAAGGTCTAAATAAAAAAGAAGCGAAATAGAAAGAGAAAAAATCAGTTACAAAATGCAGTAATTCTTCTTTATTCTTCTAATTGATTGCAATTAAACTCGGCTCAATCTTTTTTTTTAAGATTGAGCCGAATAAAAATAGATCTTGATACGATCATGAGACTTGACAAATAGAGATTCCTCTATTCTATATATTTAGAATATATAAAGGTATAATACAATAAATAAATACAAATATAGTATTTATTTATTGTATTGGGAAAGAATCAATGAAAAAAGATTAGGAATCGAAATGCTACTATACGCGTCCGGAGGAGTATTCGGAATAATATTCTTCTATAATCCATTCTTGCGTCTTGCGCGGGGTCTTACTAATAGGACTTCGCTGCACGGGACGGGTCTTCATCGAAAAGCTAACTCCACCCGGCATTTTCATACCCTTTGGGTGGTATATCGCCTTAAAAAGTCTAAGGGGGTAGTATGAGATCTGTAGTAAGTAAGAGAATTTGCCCTTTGATTTTGATTGAGTATGCTATTTTTCCGCCTTTACCGCGCATTATTGTATGAGCTTCTAGAGAATAGAGGACCGCGTATGCAGGAAGGAAATTACAGCTTAATAAAAAAGTCTAAAAAAGCTTCAACTTTATGGCACTATCAATCAACTAAAAAGCCCTATGTATGAATCCTTACAACCGGTGGGATAGGATAAGAGCGAGTTTCGGTATACTGGGGCTGGGGGATATCCTTATTTCAAAACCTGACGCGCATCTTGCGTTTGTAGGGGTCCGAGAGTGGTTGAAGAAGTATTGCATGTGGAAGTAGGTAGACGAAACTTATTTAGGATTCGAAATGGGCGCATTCGACTAAAAGTCGTACTGAGACCTTTTTTAAAGGGTATTCTGAAAGAGGTATTTCATTTTCACAATCGCTTTCTTTTGAATCCAATTTCAAGTTCGATTAGAAGGATAGAAAGGCCGTGAGGACGGGAAAAGAAAAATCAAATCTTTTGAATTTTTAATTAGTTCTCTTTTTTTGCAATTTTCTTATTATCCATTCCATTCATTTTTTTTATAGAATACTTTAGTATTCTATAAAAAATCTTTATTTTGCAAACTAAAAAATACAATAGTCAATATTCCTTATAATAGATATACTTAATTATATTATAAGAATCTTAAGATATTTTTCGAATAGATAGAAATAGTAAATTTGAATTGAGACACCTATTCTATGACGGATTTTAACTTACCTTCTATTTTCGTGCCTTTAGTAGGCTTAGTATTTCCGGCAATTGCAATGGCTTCTTTATTTCTTTATGTGCAGAAAAATAAGATTGTCTAGAACCGACGGGGGCGAATTTTCTCAATGTATTTCCACGCAGGATCATAATACAGATATTTTTTAGTGTAAGTAATATGGTAGGGTATGTGGTTCTTTCTACACACAAACGAAAAACGGCTATGGATGCGGATATAGGCTACGAGCATAAATGCATGCATATGCGGAGCCGGGTATAGCGAGTTTTATTTTAAGTGGATCAACGAATATTTTTTGAATAGAAAGTCAATGTATCTAACCAATTATTTCACAGGAGTACTCGTTGCTGAAGGCAATTTCAGAATCAAAAAAAGTAAAGTCAAAATCATTTAGCTTATTCTCTCAATTTCAATCGACCGCTGCTGGATTTAGTATATCTAATATGAATTGGCGATCAGAACACATATGGATAGAACTTCTAAAAGGTTCTCGAAAAAGAGGTAATTTTTTCTGGGCCTGTATTCTTTTTCTAGGTTCACTAGGATTCTTATCGGTTGGGGCTTCCAGTTATCTTGGTAAGAATATGATATCTGTACTTCCATCTCAACAAATTCTTTTTTTTCCACAGGGGGTCGTGATGTCTTTCTACGGAATCGCGGGCCTATTCATTAGCTCCTACTTGTGGTGCACTATTTTGTGGAATGTAGGCAGTGGTTATGACCGATTCGATAGAAAAGAGGGAATAGTGTGCATTTTTCGTTGGGGATTCCCTGGAATAAAACGTCGCGTCTTCCTTCGATTCCTTATGCGGGATATCCAATCAATTAGAATTCAGGTTAAAGAGGGTCTTTATCCTCGTCGTATCCTTTATATGGAAATCCGGGGCCAGGGGGTCATTCCCTTGACTCGTACTGATGAGAAGTTTTTTACTCCACGAGAAATAGAACAAAAAGCTGCCGAATTGGCCTATTTCTTGCGTGTACCAATTGAAGTATTTTGAGTACCGATTGCATTTTTTTGAAATGAATTGAATGAGGACGAATTGGAAGAAGATTTTCTCAACACGGGGAGGAGGTCCCTTCGAAATTGGATTCGTTATTGTAAGGGGATTTTCGAGTATTTATCTAAAGGAAGGAACAAACGAGGATAAGAGAAAATTGCTTCTAATTTGTTTTGTCCAAGTGATGGCATAATATTCTTCCATTTTCATCCGAAAGCGCTTTTTTTTTTATTCTATTTCTCTATTCCACTCCATCTAGATCTAAGAAAGAACCCAATGCAATGAAATTCCACTAGTATACAAAAAAGAAAAATATATACAAGGTCTCAAACCTTGTTATAGAATTTTTGCTTCAAAGAAAAAGAAATATCATATAGAGTCAGCGAATGAAATAGAGTCAGCGAATGGAGCGGATTCATTAACAACTCAATTTACAGATCAAAAATGAAAAAAAAGAAAGCATTGCCTTCTTTCCTATATCTTGTATTTATCGTACTTTTGCCCTGGGGGGTCTCTTTCTCTTTTAACAAATGTCTGGAACTTTGGATTAAGAATTGGTGGAATACCAGGCAATCCGAAACTCTCTTAACTGATATTCAAGAGAAAAAGGTTCTAGAAAGATTCATAGAATTAGAAGAACTTTTTCTCTTGGACGAAATGATAAAAGAGAAACCGAAGACACATGTACAAAAACCTCCTATAGGAATACACAAGGAAATAATACAATTGGCCAAAATAGATAATGAGGATCATCTCCATATCATTTTGCATTTCTCGACAAATATAATCTGTTTGGCTATTCTAAGTAGTTCTTTTTTTCTGGGTAAAGAGGAACTTGTCATTTTGAATTCTTGGGTTCAGGAATTCTTCTATAACTTAAATGACTCAATAAAAGCTTTTAGTATTCTTTTAGTTACTGATTTTTTTGTTGGATTTCACTCCACCCGCGGTTGGGAACTACTAATTCGTTGGGTCTACAATGATCTTGGATGGGCTCCTAACGAGCTAATTTTCACTATTTTTGTTTGTAGTTTTCCAGTGATTCTAGATACATGTTTGAAATTTTGGGTCTTTTTTTATTTAAACCGTCTATCTCCTTCGCTTGTAGTCATTTATCATTCAATTAGTGAAGCATAAACTCATTTGATCTCCTGATATTAATCAAATTAGCATCTTTCTTCTTTTAGAAAGAAAGCCCTTTTCCTTTTTAGCAAAATTCTTTCTATTTCTACCTGCTCAAGGTATTCATCATTCCAGTACAACTGTTGCAGTAGAATGACAACAGACTCGTGTATAGGGAACTAGATTAGCTTAGCTACCTATCTAATTTATTGTAGAAATTCTGGGATCTGCGATTGGACATGGAAAATAGAAATACTTTTTCTTGGGTAAAGGAACAGATGATTCGATCTATTTCTGTATCGATCATGATATATGTAATAACTCGGACATCTATTTCAAATGCATATCCCATTTTTGCGCAGCAGGGTTATGAAAACCCACGAGAAGCAACCGGACGAATTGTATGTGCCAATTGCCATTTAGCTAATAAGCCCGTGGATATTGAAGTTCCCCAAGCTGTGCTTCCCGATACTGTATTTGAAGCAGTTCTTCGAATTCCTTATGATATGCAACTGAAACAAGTTCTTGCTAATGGGAAAAAGGGAGGGTTAAATGTGGGTGCTGTTCTTATTTTGCCCGAGGGATTCGAATTAGCGCCGCCCGACCGTATTTCTCCTGAGTTGAAAGAAAAGATAGGAAATCTCTCTTTTCAGAGTTATCGTCCCGATAAAAAAAATATTCTTGTGATAGGCCCTGTTCCCGGTCAGAAATATAGTGAAATCGTCTTTCCCATTCTTTCCCCCGATCCTGCTACGAAGAAAGACGTTCATTTCTTAAAATATCCCATATATGTAGGGGGAAACCGAGGAAGGGGACAGATCTATCCTGATGGTAGTAAGAGTAACAATACGGTCTATAATGCTACGTCAACAGGTATAGTAAGAAAAATACTACGTAAAGAAAAAGGGGGATATGAAATATCCATAGTCGATACATCGGATGGACGCCAAGTGATTGATATTATACCTCCCGGGCCAGAACTTCTTGTTTCAGAAGGGGAATCAATCAAGCTTGATCAACCATTAACAAG